TATAACTAATAATGTAGTAACAAGTAATTCCAGACTTATTGTAAATGTGTAATAAAGAATATAAACAAACCTTCTCAGAATTTTTTTATTGATTGTCAAAAATTCTCAAAGAATTGTCAAAAAACTGTTTATTCTTGTTATGAGCTTGATATTCATAAATTCACGAATCTAGAAATTCATTTCGGACAATTGAACCTTCTCGAACTGTTTCTTTTTAAGAACCAAAAAAATTTGTGCCAAAATAACAGAGGCAAAAAAGAACAAAAGACCTTGTACGCGTAATGAATCTTGAAGTACTATTTCTGCGTCTCCCTGACCAAATCCACCCACATTAGGATTACTCGTTAATGGTTGATCAAGTTTGATGGATTCACCCTCTGAAACAAGAAGCTCTGGTCCTCGGGGGAGAATATCAACCACTTCACGTCCATCCAAGTCATTCGCTATGGTTATTTCGTATCCGCCCTTTTCTTTTCGTAAAATTTTCTTTACTATACCCGCTGCTGTGGAATTATAAACTGTATTATTACTCTTACTTCCATCAGGATAAATCTGACCCCTCCCCCGGTTACCACCTACATATATTGGATATTTTAAGAAGTGAACATCTTTCGTAGTAGCAGGATCCGGGGAAAGGATGGGGAAGGTGATTTCACTATATTTTTGTCCGGGAACAGGACCTATCACAAGAATATTTTGTTTATTGGGGCGGTAGCTCTGAAAAGAAAGATTTCCGATCTTTTCTTTCATCTCTGGAGAAATACGATCGGGCGGGGCTAATTCAAATCCCTCAGGTAAAATAAGAACAGCCCCCACATTTAACCCCCCCCTCTTGCCATTAGCAAGAACTTGTTTTAATTGCATATCATAAGGAATTCGAACAACTGCTTCAAATACAGTATCAGGAAGGACCGCTTGTGGAACCTCAATATCCACAGGCTTGTTAGCTAAATGGCAATTGGCACATACGATACGCCCAGTCGCTTCTCGTGGATTTTCATAACCTTGCTGCGCAAAAATAGGATATGCATTTGAACTGGAGGGCCGAGTCATTATATATATCATGAGCGATACGGAAATGGATCGAGTAATCTGTTTTTTTATCCAAGAAAAAGTATTTATAGTTTGCATGGTCCAATCATTCATCCCGAAAATTTCTACAATAAATTGGGTAGGTTGCTAGTATAGTTTCCTATCCGCGATTCTGCTATTTACTTTAACTGAAACTTAAAACTAAATTGAATGAAATACGAAAGAAGATTATTGGAATATAGAAAAAACTACCCGCCTCGGCGGGGTAAAAATGGAAAGATAAAGGTTGATTTTGAATGATTTGCTTATGTTTATGGCCAAAAAAAGCCACATTAGAAATCAAAATGGGATTGATATCTATATATCTTTTTTCTTTTCAGTCATTCATTGAATGATAAATCACTACAAGTGATGGGGATACGCGATTTAAATAGTGAAAAATCCAATATTTCAAAATTGTATCTAGAATGACTGGAAAGGTGGAAACAAGCCCCGATATAATTTGCTCATTATGAGCAAATCCAAAATCTTTGTAGATAGAGCCAATTGTTAGTTCCCAACCGTGGGGCGAATGAAATCCGATACATAAATCCGTTAATAACAAAATAAAAAAAGCTTTTATTGTGTCACTTAAGTTATAGAGGAATTCTTGAACCCAAGAATTAAGAAGAATAAGTTCTTTATTTCCCACAATATAATAACAGCTTAGAATAAGCAAACATATTATATTTGTCGAGAATTGTAAAATCATATGAATACAATCCTCATTGTACATCTTGATCAATTGAATCGTTTCGTTGTGGATTCCTATACGAAGCTTTTGTAGATGTGTTTCCGGGTATTCTTTTACCATCTCATCCAACAAGTGTAGCTCTTCCAATTCGATTAATTTTTCTAGAAAACGATTTTCTTGAATATGATTCAAAAAAGGTTCCGATTGCTTAATATTACACCAATTAGTAACCCGGGATTCCAGACTTTTTTGAAATGATAGCACGATCCACCAGGGCAAAAAGACTATAGATACAAGATATAGAAAAGCAATAAATACTTTATTTTTTTCCAGTTTTTTCATCTAGAAATTTTTTATGAACTCGTCGCATTCGTCGACTCTATGCCATCTAATAGTTCTATCAAACATGAAGGCTATTACAAGTATCCAACTCATGCATTTTTTTTTTTTAGTTATTAGTCCTTGAATCTTTAAAGAATACAAAAAAAGAATTGAGTCATTTTAATGTCATGATGAAAAGTAAAAAAGAGAGTCCAAACAAAACAGAATTTTTTTTATATCGTATCTAACCTATCAATTCCAAATACTGGGTCAAAAAAAAAGAATCAATTTTGATATATATGAGATTCTTTTGTTGTTAATGCTTTGTTACGGAATTGAGCGTATTGCCCTGCAAAGACCCCTTCTTTGTATTTACCTTTTTAGTAGATTTTTTTTACTACGAGGTAAGAAAGTCGTATTTTTGATTTTAAAAAGCTTCAATTGGTACACGCAAGAAATAGGCTAATTCAGCCGCTTTTTGTTCAATTTCTCGTGGAGTCAAATTTTCATCAGTACGAGTCAAAGGAATGGCCCCCCGGCCTCTTATTTCCAGATAAAGGACACGACGAGTATAAATACCCTCTTTAAGTTCTATTCTAATAGACTGAATATCTTTTATAAGAAATCGGAGGCAGATGCGACGATTTTTTCCAGGAAATCCCCAACGAAAAATAGATACTATTCCTTCTTTTTTATCGAAAAAATCATAACCACTCCCCACATTCAACGAAATTGTACACCACAAATAGGAGCTAATAAAGAGCCCTGCGATTCCATAGAAAGACATCACGATCCCTTGTGGAAAAAAAAGAATTTGCTGGGGGGGAAATAAAGATATAAAATTCCTACCAAGATAGCTAGAAATTCCAACCAATACGAATCCTAATGAACCTAACAAAAGGATAAAGGCCCAGACGAAATTACTTATTTTTCGAGATCCTGTTATAGATTCTATCCATATACGTTCTGATCGCCAATTCATAATCGATCTGATTCCATTTAATTTAAATTAAAAGAATACCCCAAAGTAATTGGACGTTCCTTACTTTGATCTGTTTCCGGCGTAACTCTCATCAACTAGTACTATATCGGATGTGAAGCTTTCCTTTTATTTCTATCTGTTTTTAAGTTTCAAATTAAGTCATCGAATGAGTTATAAAAACTCTACCCCCTCTGCCATGTTTCCACATGCATAAGGGCTCTTTCAGTTATGTTCGTAAAAAATAACATAGTATACCATTCTTCTAAATCGATATATGTGTTATGATTGAAACCTAAGTTTTCATTTAAAAATCCTATCAGGACTTAAACAATCTTGTTTTTTTGAACATGAAGAAATAAAGAAGCCATTGCAATTGCCGGAAATACTAGGCCTACTAAAGGAACAAGAATAGAGGGAAAGTTAATAGTTGTCATAAAATGGGTACCTCGATCTACTATATTATACTTGTTTGTTATATTTTTTTATTGTTATTATGTTATTATATTAATTAATTAGAATTCGAATTAATTCATTCTTCTATCTATTCGATAGAAGTGAGTATAGTATAAAAAAGGGCAAAGAATGTAGAACTCAAAAAATGAGCTTTCTACATATAGCTATAAAAAAAGAATAATCTAATTTTTTCTCTTTTCTTCTTTCTTTTACTTCGACTAATTTAATAAAAAAACTTCGGGTTTTTTATAAATTAAATTTCCAAAGGATTCATTGGAATCTGATCCCCTAGGTATTTTGAATAAGGATTTCCAGAAAAAAATATCGAAAGATACAAAAATTTTTTAATTCGATTTATTTCTATTTATTCTAATTATATATATATACATATGTAAGAAAGTAACATGAAATTTGTTTTAGTTGACTCATTTCATAGAAGGAAAAGGAATCAATTGTTCTTTCATCTTGTTTGACTAATATAATTGAGTCCATTTTCAAAAAGAAGAGATCGAATTATTAACATTTTTTTATTCTTTCTATTCTATAATTTAAAGTGTACCCCAATCAATATAATCCAACCCTTCTGCTTTGTTTATTCTGATAAAAAAACTTTTGGGCACAAAGAATTGACTTTAATTCTCGACTTTATTTATTTTTTACAGTAAAAAAAGCGTGCAGCTGAAATAACTCACTTAAAACGCCTTTTAAAAGATTGCGTGGTACGATTGAATCAAATAAACCCTTATGGAATAAATATTCGGCTGCTTGTGAACCCTCAGGTACTGTCTTATTCAATGTTTGTTCAATTACTCTTTTACCCGCAAATGCAATGTAGGCGTTGGGTTCGGCAATAATGATATCCCCCAACATACCAAAACTGGCTGTTACCCCACCAGTAGTAGGAGATGTAAGAATTGATACATAGAATAACTTTTTATTGGATTGATAATCATATAAAACAGATGATATTTTAGCCATTTGCATTAAGCTCAAGCTTCCTTCTTGCATGCGGGCTCCTCCGGACGCACATACTATAATAAGGGGTAGTCGTTTTTTAGTAGCATATTCAATCAACCGGGTTATTTTTTCCCCGACTACCGATCCCATACTACCTCCCATAAACTCAAAATCCATAACCCCAATTGCTATAGGAATACCATCTAATTGACCTATACCTGTTTGAACAGCTTCAGTTAAACCTGTCTGTCTTTGATAAGAATCAATCCGCTCTTTATAAGGTTCCTCCTCCGAATGAAATTCAAGGGGATCCACAGAAACCATATTTTCATCCATAGGATTCCAAGTTCCCGGATCAATCAGAAGTTCAATTCTATCTGAACTACTCATTTTCAAATGATATCCACATTGTTCACAAATATTAAGGTGTATATTTGTGAACAATTTTTTAAAGTTTAAGAAATAACAATTTTCACATTGAACCCACAAATCCCTATTTTTTTGAGTTACATCGAGATTTTC